CAACACCCAGAACTCCCATTAATAGAAAAATGGAACCCCCCGCAGTATACAAAATAAATTTAGTAGCGGAGTAGAGACGTTTCTTTCCCCCCCACATGGATAAAAGGAGATAAACAGGAATTAATTCTAATTCCCACATTATGAAAAAAAGTAAAAGGTCTCGGGACGAAAATAATCCTAGTTGGCCACTGTACATTGCTAACATCAGGAAATGGAATAATCGAGAATCTCGAGTAACTGGCCAAGCTGCTAGAGTAGCTAAAGTGGTGATGAATCCTGTCAGTAAAATGGGTCCTATCGAAAGTCCATCGATTCCTAATCTCCAATGAAAATCAAAAAAGTCGATCCATTTATAATCTTCTGCCAGTTGGATTAATGGATCGTCCGGTTGGAAATGATAACAAAATGCATAGGTCGTTAGAAGAAGCTCTAAAATAGATATACATATGGTATACCATCTAATAACCTTATTTCCTCTATGAGGAAATAAGAAAATTAACGAACCCGCAAATATGGGCAAAACTACAATTGTTGTTAACCAGGGAAAATAATTCGTGGTAAAGACAAGATACACTTGGGCCAAAAAAACCCGTACCCAAAAAGAAATCAATTTCTTTTTGGGTACGGGTTTTTGTCGGTAAAAAAAATCCAAATAGAATAAATGGATTCAAATGGAATTTTCTGAAACGTGTCAATAACCTAGACCCATACTGCGAGTTGTTTCATGCCATAAATAAACTCGAACGCTTAAAAAATCGGTTGGACAAGCGGATTCACATCTCTTACAACCAACACAATCCTCGGTTCTTGGTGCAGAAGCTATTTGTTTAGCCTTACATCCATCCCAAGGTATCATTTCTAATACATCTGTAGGGCAAGCTCGGACACATTGAGTACATCCTATACATGTATCATAAATCTTAACTGAATGTGACATTAGATCTATAATTTTTTTAACTTCATTAAGTTTCGATCTAGTTCTAGTAAAGTAAAAGTAAATGAAATACATGTTCAAATACCAGACGAATCAATTACCAGACGAATCAATGATTTACCAGAATTTTTTGAATCAATCTATTTCTGGAAGAGAAATGGAAAAGAGGTCCAAAATACTTTGATTTATTACATTTCTGAAAGTATATTTTAAGGCGCGATATCTTGTAATCTAATTTGAATTGATGAATATGAAAATTTCAATTTCTAGAATCTAATTTTCTAAAATAAAAAAAAAATACTATTTATTCAATAAATTCGATTGATTGATACGAGTTGATTTTCTGTTACGATAAATTGAAGAAACAATGGCCGGTCCAATAGCTGCTTCAGCGGCTGCAATAGCTATAACAAAAATGGAGAAAATGTTTCCTTTTAATTGGCGACTATCAAAAAAATCAGAAAATGTTACAAAATTTAGATTAACTGCATTCAATATAAGTTCAAGACACATAAGAGCCCGAACCAAATTTCGGCTCGTGACTAATCCATAAATCCCAATAGAAAATAAAAAAGCACTCAAAACAAGTACATGCTCGAGTATCATTGACCAACTCCTTATCAATCTATATTCATTTCAATATGAACAACAATTAAACCAATTTGATTGACTAGAATATAACAAGTTAGAATAGAAGAAATTAAGAGCAAAAAATAGGCTAATAATAAATTGAACTAAAAGTTTCTAAACCAATTCAAATAGTAATTTGAATGAAAATGATAAAATAGAATTTTGATTTGAATTACTAGTTTTCAAAATGAATTCTTATTATTGACGAGCCACGGCAATTGCACCTATTAAAGCAACTAAAAGAATTATTGAAATGAGTTCAAATGGAAGAAAAAAATCAGTTGATAAATGAATTCCAATTTGTTGACTAGCATTTATCAAATCTTGTTCTAGAATCTGGTTTGATTTTGTAGTCCAAATAATCCCATACCAGGACGTATTTAGAATAGTAATAATTAATGAAACAAAAAGACTTGTACAAACCAATGAAGTAACCCCATCCCCAACAGTCCACAGATGAAAATTTTTGTCATATTCTGGACCATTCATGAACATTACAGAAAATATTATTAATACGTTTATAGCTCCCACATAAATAAGGAGTTGTGCAGAAGCTACAAAATGGGAGTTTGCTAGAATATAGAATAAAGATATACAAACAAGAACCAATCCCAGTGAAAAGGCAGAAAAAATTGGATTGGTAAATAATACCACTCCTAGACCCCCTAATATAAGACCTGACCCCAGAAAGACTAAAAGAAAATCATGTATTGGTCCAGGTAAATCCATTATATGGAAAATAAGAGATAAAAAATTTGGAATGTTTCATGATCTTATTGACTTGAACAGGAAAAAAAGAAGTTTATGCCTTCCTAATTGCTAAATCCTAATGTGTATGACTTGATGTAAGTAAAGTAAAATTATTGAATCGATTGCAGTCTTTTTTATCGGAAAGGGTAGTTCGCAACTAAAACTAGTAAAAATTTCTTTCCTGTAAACAGATTTTAAATACAAATAAAGTTGTAATTTTCACGAATCAATAAGAATAGTGAATAATCAGAATTTCTAGTTATTGAACAATAAAAAAAACAGAACCTTAATAATTTGGAATTGTTCTTCAATCATGGAATTTCTCTTTTGTTTGAGGCGAATTCAAAATTGTTCGGATTGTGTAATCATCCGTTATTGATATTGGTAAACGACCCAGAGCAATTTGATTATAATTTAATTCGTGACGATCATAAGTGGAAAGCTCATATTCTTCAGTCATTGATAAACAATTTGTTGGACAATACTCAACACAATTACCACAAAATATACAAATTCCGAAATCAATGCTGTAATTAAGCAACCGTTTCTTTCGAATATCCGTTTCCAATTTCCAATCAACAACGGGTAAATCTATAGGACATGCACGAACACATACTTCACAAGAAATGCATTTATCAAATTCAAAGTGAATTCGACCACGAAAACGCTCCGATGTGATCAATTTTTCATAAGGATATTGAATAGTTACAGGTAAACGATTAGCGTGGGATAGGGTAATTATAAAACCTTGACCAATGTACCTTGCCGCGCGTATTGTTTGTTGACCATAATTGATGAACCCAGTTACCATCGGGAACATATAGTAAATATCAATAAAAAAATAAGATTTTGTTTCTTTCTCTTGTTTGTGACAAGTTGTCAATTAAATTATAGTAAATATCAAATATTCTTTTTTTTTATAATTTATAATGAAAGGAGTTGGGAAGAAGTTGTTAATAATAGATTACCTAAAGAAATAGGTAAAAGAAATTTCCATCCAAGATTTAATAATTGGTCCATCCTCAGTCTAGGTAAAGTCCATCTTGTTGTGATAGCAATGAACAAGAACAAAAAAGTTTTAGCTAATGTAATGAAAATACCAATTGTTGTTCCAAAAACTCCATCTACTTTATTTATTTCAAAAAACTCAGAGATGAATATGTATGGAATAGAGAAATTCCAACCACCCAAGTAAAGAACGGTTACAAATAATGAAGAAATTAATAGATTTAGATAAGACGCAACATAAAATAAACCAAATTTAATACCTGAATATTCGGTTTGATAACCTGCTACTAATTCTTCTTCTGCTTCTGGTAAATCAAAAGGCAATCTCTCGCATTCTGCTAGAGAAGAAATTATAAAAACAATAAACCCTATAGGTTGCCGCCACAAATTCCATCCCCAAAAACCATATTTTGACTGCGCTTCAACTATATCAACTGTACTTGAACTGTTAGATAATCATAGTCGATGATAAGATCACTCTTGTCATCGCTATTCCAGAACCGTACATGAGATTTTCACCTCATACGGCTCCTCAAGAGCCATAAATAAATCTAAGGGCTGATTCGATATTCTTTGATCTTGATATGTTTGTAGGATAAATAAAGGAAAAATGAATCGAAAAATCCTAAATTAGACCAATGAAATTCTGTCTGCTATACTATAAAAAAGTGCTTCGGAATTGATCTCATCCTTTACTTTAGCTTTGAAGAATTTTCATTTTTTTTTTTTGAGTAATAACTTAATCCTTGAATAAAATACGTTTTTAACCAATATCAATAAAAATTTCACCTTATTCTTATTATTTTTGATTCCGAAAAAGAATGAAACATTCATTCATGATTTATGCCATGACAAAAATATCATTTCTATTAATATGGATATCGCAAAAAGATCCCTTTTTTTTGCAATTCCATTTCTATCTATTTTTATATTAACATTATATATTTTTTTTCGTCCCTCTTATTTCTTTTATTTAGGCTTAAAATAAAAAAAAAGTAAAAGATTAATTCGTTCCTGATAGTCATTCACTTAATCGGTGGATAGGAGCATACTCTGGATCGGAATTTGTGGGAGTACTGCTTGATCATTTCTACCAATTCAAAGCCTCAATTAGTATTTCTTTTATGTAAAAATGTCTCTTTGGATAACTTACATAATCTCTATTACAAATCCTTTGTGTACTTTGGTGTTCCTAATCATCCACTCATTTTTGTTCAATCTCTATGTTAATTCATGTTATGTATGGTAATACATATAAAAAAAAGATAGTAAAAACTCCATAGAATTGTTCTTTTCAACCCGCTTCAAGTTATGACTAAGTAACCAATCTTGGGGGAAACAACCTTAACTGCTTATGTTTATTTTCGTTTAACCCTTGTACATAGGCAATGAGATTCGAATTTTTTACTGCAAATTTCGAAGCTGTTTTCTTTCACTCATCTAACTATCTAGTTTAGTTTATCAACCCCATCAGTGAATAAAAAAAATAAGATGCTATTCAATACATTTCATTTTTATTCTTAGAAACCTAAAAAGAAATGGGGGAGGGTGAAGACCTATGTCTCAACGAATCACACGTAGAGATATTGATAACACACATAGAGTTAATGGTATTTCATAACTAATTGATTGGGCAGCAGCCCGTAGACCACCTAAAAAGGAATATTTATTATTTGATCCATATCCTGACATAAGAAGTCCAATAGGAGCAATACTTGAAATAGCGATCCATAAAAAAACACCAATACTGAGATCCGCTAGAACAAGGCGAGAAGCAAAAGGAATTACTGAATAACTTAGTATAATTGATATGACTGCTATAGAAGGTCCAATACTAAATAAATGTTTATCCCCTCTAGATGGAAGAAGATTTTCTTTAAAAAGTAGTTTTGTTCCGTCCGCTAGAGCTTGAAGAATTCCCAAAGGTCCGGCATATTCAGGTCCAATACGTTGTTGTATAGCTGCGGATATTTCTCTTTCTAACCACACAATTACTAATACACCTATTGTGATTCCCAATACGAGAATCAAAATAGGGAAAAGCATCCATACGGTACCATAAACCTCTTTTAAGGATTCCAATCTGGAAAAGGAATTGATAGCTTGTACTTCTGTTGTATTAATTATCATTTCAACGATCAACTTCTCCCATAATGATATCTATGCTACCTAGTATCGTCATAATATCAGCCAATTTCATTTTTTTAACTAACTGAGGAAGAATTTGCAAATTGATAAAACCCGGGGGGCGTATTTTCCATCTCCAAGGAAAAACGCTCTTATCTCCTATCAAAAATATTCCTAATTCTCCCTTTGGGGCTTCGACTCTTACATAAAGTTCTTGTTTCGACAATTCAAAAGCAGGAGATGGCTTTTTACTAATGAATCGATATTCAAAATCATTCCATTCAGGATATTTTCGTCTATTAAAACGTCGGATTTCTAAATTCTCATAGGGACCCCCTGGAATTCCTTCTAGAGCTTGTTGAATAATTTTTACGGATTCGGCCATTTCACCGATTCGTATTAAATAACGAGCTAATGAATCTCCTTCTTTTTGCCATTGGACTTCCCAATCAAATTCGTCGTAACACTCATAATGATCAACTTTACGAAGATCCCATTGTATTCCCGAAGCTCGTAGCATTGGTCCTGATAAACCCCAATTTATTGCTTCTTCTCCACCAATAATGCCTACGTTCTCAACTCGTTCTAAAAAAATAGGATTTCGCGTAATAAGTTTTTGGTATTCAGCAAGTCCTATTAAAAAATAATCACAAAAATCTAAACATTTATCTATCCATCCATAAGGTAGATCGGCAGCTACTCCTCCAATACGAAAATAATTATGCATCATCCTCATACCAGTGGCAGCTTCGAATAAATCATATATCAATTCTCTTTCTCTGAAAATATAGAAGAAAGGGGTCTGCGCGCCAATATCTGCCATAAAAGGGCCGAGCCATAACAAATGAGAAGCTATACGACTTAACTCCAACATAATTACTCGGATATAGCTAGCTCTTTTAGGTACTTGAATATTTCCCAACTGTTCTGGTCCATTTACAGTGATTGCTTCTGTGAACATAGTAGCTAAATAATCCCAACGTGTCACATAAGGCAGATATTGTATAATTGTTCGGTTTTCTGCAATTTTTTCCATACCTCTGTGCAAATAACCCACTATTGGTTCACAGTCAATAACATCTTCACCGTCTAAAGTAACGATGAGTCGGAGAACCCCATGCATTGATGGATGGTGAGGGCCCATATTGACTATCATGAGGTCTTTTCTGGTAGTTGGTACAGTCATAGGTTTTTCCCCGATTTATTCTTTACACGAATTCATTTTTCCATGAATTGCTGAAAATAAAAAAAAGTTCATCAAAATTCAAGATCTAATAAATCAAATAATTCAAAACGACTCTTCAAATTAACGTGTTTTTAGTTCTCGAATGTTCAATTGACTGATTAATTCTTTATAACGTATTCCATTTTTCTTTGACAAATAAGCCAGTAGTCGTTGACGTTTTCCCAAAATTTTTCGTAAACCTCTCTGAGATGAATAGTCTTTTTTGTGCAATTCCAAATGTGAAGTAAGTCTTCGTATCTTATTGGTAAAACAGAATACTTGAAATTCAACAGACCCCCTGTTTTCTTCTTTTTTTTCATCCGAAATAACGGATATGAATGAATTTTTTTTCATAAATTCTTAACCTTCCTTACCTTTTTTATTTTTACAAAATATGGAATTTTACCGATCAGTAATAATAATACCAGCTATTTTAATCTGGTATACACAATACCTTATTGATTCATTTTATCAAAAAAATTTACTAAATAAAATTATGTATGTTGATTCATTTCTGGATATAATCGATACATGATCGAATTAGTATCATGTATCGAAATTGAATGTACGACAAGGCATGGGGGCCTTTATTTATCTACCAAATAATAGGGAATCCATAACGAATTTTTAATTGTGGATACATATGGATTCTTAATATACTAAAACGACTCCCGTTATTAGTATCAAACCAATAACGATTCATACAAGCTAAATCTTCTAATCGATAATTGGGCCAAAGAAATAATTTAAATTTTCTAAGTGTATTTTTATCTCGATCAAGATCTTTGTTTCCATCAAAAAATTGACTATAGTTTTTTCCCCGATTCCCTATTGAGTTTGTATTCACACCGTTATTATTCCTTGAATTCAAACAAATTAGAATTCTCAATTCTCTACGACGCCTAGGCGAGAAAATATTTTCAGGAGCAAGCAAATCAAAATTGTTTTTGTCTCGTTCATCCCAATTTTTTTTATCAATATTTTCGCTGTATCTTTTTTGATTATTTTGGTCTTTACTCTTATGAACCAATGAAATACCTATGGTTTGATACAGAAGAAATTGGCCATCGCCTTTTATAGACAGACGAATCGGTTCAATAATTAATATCCCCTTTTTTGCCAAGTTTTCAGGAGTCAAATCTTTCCAACTCAGTAGTAGATTCAGACATATTTCTCGCTGTTCTATAGAGGATAGAGCAATTTCTAGTGGATTTATCAATCTAAGCATGAAACAATATACTTTGATATTATTGAGCAGTTTTTGAGACAAAGACTCAGGCCATTTCAATTGAAAAAGCAAATATCTTTTCAGTATTAAATCGATTTCTGTTTCTGTACCAATCTTGGATTGTTTTTTCTTTCTAGGCTTTTTCATATCTGATCCTATATAATCTTCTTCAATATCTTTTTGTCGATTTGAGAAAAGAGATTTAGAGTTTTCTTGAACATATGATCCAAGTTCTTCTTTACTTATGAGGTCGTTTTCGTCGTGATTCTGATTCTCTAATTCAAATCCAAGCTCTTCTTTACTTATGAGGTCGTTTTCTTCTTGATTCCGATTCTCTAATTCAAAAGATTTTTTTTCATTTGATGGTATAAAAGGATTCGTTTTTTTCTTTCTATTGATGGTTTTATTTTCACTAAAATTTTCACTTATATTATAATTTGAAAAAAGAAAATTAATTGGTATAACCCACGGTTTCATTTTATATGCATTATAAAATAAGAGAAATTCGGAGAAAAACCACAATTCCAGATCTGGTCTGGGACGACCTAGTATTCCTTCATTCATTCCCATCCAATCAAAAAGGTTTTTTTTTTTATGGGGTCCGCCGATTTCTTGATAAATTGTGCTATAAAAAAGACCTTGGTTATCAATTTTATCAATTTGTTGATAATTCTTAGGTTCAGTTTTAGTATTTTCATTCATGCTAGTACTGATATCGACCCAGGCCTCAATGTCGACTTTCTTTCTAAGACAAAAATGGAGGATTTTCAAATCCAAATATTTTCTATCTGTATTTTTCTCTCTATCCATAATATTTTTTTTTTTTAAATAAGTAGTAATAGGGATATTCCATGACCTGTCAATTAATTTGTCTTTATTTATGTTGTAATTATAAGCAGAAGAAAATTCTTGGTTTTTATTTACTTGGAATGGTATCCCATAAGTATATCTATAGGAATCGTTCTTATCTTCATAAGAAAAAAATTTATATGCTAAAACCTCATATCTATAGTTCTTTTTAAAATTTTCGTTTTGATCTGGCAATAACAATAAAGGGTTTTCAGAATTATTTGTATTTTTGTAATTAATTAATTCTTCTTTTTGATCTGAATTCCCCCCTTTTTTTTGTAAATTTCGATTTTCAACCTCACAACGTTCAGTTACTCTATTTCGCCATTTTTGTGGTACTAATCGAGACCATTTTATCTGAGGTAAATCATATTGATAGTTACTTTTTAATTTTAACCAGTTTTTCCATTGGTTCATTTCAGAATTCGGAAGTTTTTTAGTCTTTAGCTTGGAATAAGCTATTCCTTGGGTTCCAAAATAATCTTTTATTTCATTTTTAAGAAATAAAGATATTCCACGATACTGAAGGACAGATCTTAACTTATATAAGTTAAGAATTTTTGCTTGGGATAATTTGTAAAATACATAGGCTTGTGACAAAAAAGAAAAATCAGAAAAAAACTTAATTCTATTTGTTTTATCAATCCTTTCATGATTTGTTTCATTATTGTAAATGGATTTATCAATCCATTTTTTTGTTGATTCAAGAAAAAGTTGTGTATTAATTCTAGGAATATTAATGATATATAGAAATATATCTACGTATATCCTTTCCCTAAAAAATTTCAAAATAGAATTTGATTTACGGATTAATCGGGCATTTCTTCTTTTTAATGTCTGACCAATAGTTTTTGGCGATTCGAATCTCTTAGTACCATAACGTGTTTGGTTAGGACTAATATTGATTTTTATATTGTCTTTTGATATTTTTTCTATTTGATTTTTGATTATCTTTGTTCTATTAGCCAGATCTTTCAGTTTTTTTTCTGTCACTGAAGAATTTGTCCAATTCAGGAATCGAGTTTGAATGGATGATTCAATAATCATATGATTATCGATTATCGAATCTTTTTGTTTTTTTCTTTCACTAGATTTTTCTCTCAATGCAAATACTAGAATTGGATATACGGTTGACATTTTTTTTATTATTTTTTTTAAAACTAGAAGAATTTCAATAATCCAATTTTTTCTTTCATTTTCTAACTTTAGAAAAACTATAATTTTTTCTTTGAGCCTTTTTCGAATTTGA